TTCTTTTCCTGTCGCTATGATTTTGATGTTCGATGAATGAGCCTGTGGTAATGCTTTTACCTCTATATCTATGTCGCATATTTTATGTCGCAGGCGCCCATCCAGTCTAGAAACAAGCACTAATGAGAAAAAGAAAACTGTACTAAAGAAAACCTAGGATATCTATCCAAAATTTTTTAAAAAAGACATATTAGGGCTATACGGATTCGAACCGTAGACCTTCTCGGTAAAACAGATCAAACGGATTATTATCGAAATGATTCGAACTGTTTCAAAGACCCAACATGCATTTTTTTGCATTGGGCTCTTTCATAAACTGATTTCAAAATCAGTTAGTCCACCATAGTTTTTCTTTACGGAAAGATAATGAGATGGCTCCCTGTGCTCTGATTGATTATTTGTATTATGATCTATCTAGGAGCAATACCAAAGTGTTTCAAAGGAGGATTACCTTGACTTAGGTTTGCCTCCGGCCTAAATTAAATCAACCTAAGTGAAATGGAGTCTCTATCGTTCCACTGCAAGAGTTAACTATGAGACTTCATACACCTTAAAGTTCATAGAACGAGAAGAAATTTTTTGGAGGCCCTTATCCTCATTCTGCCTAGCATTTAGTGGGCTGGATATTTACCTTATCAACTAGCAAATCCATAAGGGTTCCATTTGATTAGGCACCTGAATTGGCACCTGAATCTGACTGAACCGACTATTTGTCAGGCTACTGTTCTCCTATTCTCTCGAATCTATGAAGTAAGACATTGATTTTGCAATAAGATCAATTATGTTCATTGCATAATAAGCTCCTTTGAAAAGCATTGGCGCACGTGTAAACGAGTTGCTCTACCGAACTGAGCTATAGCCCTTATCAGAGATATCTTAACATATAGATAATTTCTTGTCAAGATGAATATTCTCTAATGCCAGAGGATATCCTTTTTATCTGTATCTGTTTAGTATATAACAGACCAATAACGAAGCGGTATTGCTTAGAAAAGTGATTCAATATATAATCGATCGAAGTAATGAGTCTTCCTTTGTGGTGATAAATTGCCTACTTAACTCAGTGGTTAGAGTATTGCTTTCATACGGCGGGAGTCATTGGTTCAAATCCAATAGTAGGTAAGTAGGTAGAAAAATTACTAGATAGCATTGGACTTACTTCGCTTCGCTATCTAATAACTTTTTCTACCCCTCTTCCCTTTTTCTTTGTATCAACTATAAACCCTTGGATTGTTTTCAATTGGAGGGGGGAATCCAATTGACAGCCTCGATTCGTACCCTAGCTCGTCTGAGAGCTAGCTTTGCTTCAACTAATTCTTTCGTACCCTCAGCTTTACTCAAGTTAGCTTCGGCTATTTCAAGTGCCTGTTGAGCTTCTTTCGGATCAATATCACTACCTAGTTCCGCATCATTTCCTAAAATTATGATCTCATTATTAACTATTCTCGCAAAACCGCTCCACAGAACCGCCGTTAACCATTGGTCGTTGAGGAGGCGTATTCTCAAAGGACCCATATCTACTGCTGTGTTAATGGGGGCGTGGTTTGGTAATACGCCAATTTGGCCACTATTAGTGGATAAAATGATTTCTTTCACTTCACAATCCCAAATAATTCGCTTAGGAGTCAGTACATAAAGATTTAATTTCATTTCTTCGATTTGTTCTCCTCTTCTAAGGTTATAGCTTTCGTGCTAGCTTCATCGATGTTACCCACCAAATAAAAAGCTTGTTCGGGTAGGCCGTCTAATTCTCCGGAAAGGATTAGTTGAAATCCCCTAATAGTTTCTGCAAGACCAACATACTTTCCTGGAGAACCGGTAAAAACTTCTGCAACAAAGAACGGTTGTGATAAGAAACGCTCTATTTTTCTTGCTCTTGCTACAGTTAAACGATCCTCTTCTGATAATTCATCCAACCCAAGAATAGCGATAATGTCCTGAAGTTCTTTGTAACGTTGTAAAGTTTCCTTAACTCTTTGCGCAGTTTCATAATGTTCGTTGCCAACGATCCGAGGCTGTAACATAGTTGAGGTTGAATCTAAAGGATCTACTGCTGGATAAATACCCTTGGAAGCTAATCCTCTGGAAAGTACGGTAGTAGCATCCAAATGTGCAAATGTTGTCGCAGGAGCAGGGTCGGTCAAATCGTCCGCGGGTACATAAACTGCTTGAATCGAAGTTATAGATCCCTTTTTAGTAGAAGCAATTCTTTCTTGCAAAGAACCCATTTCTGTACTAAGAGTAGGTTGATAACCCACTGCAGAGGGCATTCTCCCTAATAAAGCAGATACCTCCGACCCTGCTTGAACAAAACGAAAGATATTATCGATGAATAAAAGCACGTCTTGCTTATTAACATCTCGGAAATATTCTGCCATAGTTAGGGCAGTTAAACCAACTCTCATACGAGCTCCCGGTGGTTCATTCATTTGGCCATAGACTAGAGCTACCTTTGATTCCTCAATATTTTTTTCATTAATTACTCCGGATTCCTTCATTTCCATATAAAGATCATTTCCTTCACGAGTTCGTTCTCCTACTCCACCAAATACGGATACGCCCCCATGAGCTTTAGCAATGTTATTGATTAATTCCATGATGAGTACTGTTTTACCTACTCCAGCCCCCCCAAAGAGTCCTATTTTTCCTCCACGTCGATAAGGAGCTAAAAGATCGACGACCTTAATACCTGTTTCAAAGATGGATAATTTCGTATCTAACTCGATAAAGGCAGGCGCAGATCTATGAATAGGGAACGTCGCACTACTATCTACAGGACCCAAATTGTCAACAGGCTCCCCAAGAACGTTGAAAATTCGTCCGAGAGTAGCTCCACCGACCGGAACACTGAGAGGAGCTCCCGTGTCAATGACTTCCATTCCTCTCATCAACCCGTCTGTAGCACTCATAGCTACAGCTCTAACTCGATTATTTCCTAATAATTGTTGTACCTCACAAGTCACATTAATTTGCTTATCGGAAGTGTCTCTACTCTGGACTACCAAGGCGTTATAAATATAAGGTAACTTGCCTGGGGGAAAAGTGACATCCAGCACGGGTCCAATAATTTGATCGATACGACCTGCACTTTTTTCATCAATTGTGGAAACCCCGGGACGAGAAGTAGTAGGATTGGTACTCATAATTATCACATAATAAAAAAAAGAATTTGTCGAAATTTTTCTTTTTTTTCTTGTTGAATAATGCCAAATCAAATTCAAAAAAAATATCCAAAAATCCAAAAGTAAAAAGGAAATGAATTAGTTAATTCAATAAGAGAAAAAAGGAGACCGGGACTTTATTTCGTTGCCCAAGCGAATCCCATTCAATCGTTTACTCATGAAATGAGTCCGTTGCAAAGTTCAATCAATCTTGTTTTCATATACATTTTGCCTTTTGTGGAGCATCTGTGCCTACTCTACTTTCCTATCTAGGACTTCGATATACAAAATATATACTACTGTGAAGCATAGATTGCTGTCAACAGAGAATTTTCTTAGTATTTAGTTAGGTATTTACATTCAAAATAAGAAAAGGGCCCATTAAGAACTTGTAAAATAAGGATTAGGGATTGATTTGGGTTGCGCTATATCTATCAAAGAGTATACAATAATGAAGGATTTGGTAAATCAAATCCATGGTTTAATAATGAACCGTGTTAACTTACAATAACAACAACTCAATTCCTATAGAATTCCTATAGTGGAATTCCTGTAGGATAGAAAATACACAGGGTGTACACATTATATATGAATGCAAAATATTCATTAATTTAAGTATGCCCTCAATTTTCTTTAATGAGTTGATATTATATTAATTGAATATCCTTTTTGTTTTACGAAATTTTTGCTAAAGTTGCATTGACGTCTAATTCACATCGAGTAGACCCTGTTATTGTGAGAATTCTTAATTCAAGAGTTGTAGGGAGGGACTTATGTCACCACAAACAGAAACTAAAGCAAGTGTTGGATTTCAAGCTGGTGTTAAAGATTATAAATTGACTTACTACACCCCGGAGTATGAAACCAAGGATACTGATATCTTGGCAGCATTCCGAGTAACTCCTCAACCTGGGGTTCCGCCGGAAGAAGCAGGGGCTGCAGTAGCTGCCGAATCTTCTACTGGTACATGGACAACTGTTTGGACTGATGGACTTACCAGTCTTGATCGTTACAAAGGACGATGCTATCACATCGAGCCTGTTGCTGGGGAAGACAACCAATGGATCTGTTATGTAGCTTATCCATTAGACCTATTTGAAGAGGGTTCCGTTACTAACATGTTTACTTCCATTGTGGGTAACGTATTTGGTTTCAAAGCCCTACGTGCTCTACGTCTGGAGGATCTACGAATTCCCCCTGCTTATACAAAAACTTTCCAAGGTCCGCCTCATGGTATCCAAGTTGAAAGAGATAAGTTGAACAAGTATGGTCGTCCTTTATTGGGATGTACTATTAAACCAAAATTGGGATTATCCGCAAAAAATTACGGTAGAGCGTGTTATGAGTGTCTACGTGGTGGACTTGATTTTACCAAAGATGATGAAAACGTAAACTCACAACCATTTATGCGTTGGAGAGACCGTTTTGTCTTTTGTGCCGAAGCTATTTATAAAGCACAGGCCGAAACCGGTGAAATTAAGGGGCATTACTTGAATGCGACTGCAGGTACATGTGAAGAAATGATTAAGAGAGCTGTATTTGCGAGAGAATTAGGGGTTCCTATTGTAATGCATGACTACATAACTGGGGGATTCACCGCAAATACTAGTTTGGCTCATTATTGCCGCGACAATGGCCTACTTCTTCACATTCACCGTGCAATGCATGCAGTTATTGATAGACAGAAAAATCATGGTATGCATTTCCGTGTATTAGCTAAAGCATTGCGTATGTCTGGGGGAGATCATATCCACTCCGGTACAGTAGTAGGTAAGCTAGAAGGGGAACGCGAAATGACTTTAGGTTTTGTTGATTTATTGCGCGATGATTTTATTGAAAAAGATCGTGCTCGCGGTATCTTTTTCACCCAGGACTGGGTATCCATGCCAGGTGTTATACCGGTAGCTTCAGGTGGTATTCATGTTTGGCATATGCCAGCTCTGACTGAAATCTTTGGGGATGATTCTGTATTACAATTTGGTGGAGGAACTTTAGGACATCCTTGGGGAAATGCACCTGGTGCAGCAGCTAATCGAGTGGCTTTAGAAGCCTGTGTACAAGCTCGTAACGAAGGGCGCGATCTTGCTCGTGAAGGTAATGAAATTATCCGAGAAGCTTGCAAATGGAGTCCTGAACTAGCCGCGGCTTGTGAAGTATGGAAAGCGATCAAATTCGAGTTCGAGCCGGTAGATACTATTGATGAATAGATAAAACTAAATATAAAGAAGGTATAAATAAAAAATAAACGAAATAAAAAGAGAAAAAATAAGTTACGAAATGCAGTAATTCTTCTTTATTCGTCTAATTGATTGCAATTAAACTCGGCTCAATCTTTTTTTTTTCTAAAAAAGATTGAGCCGAATAAAAATGGATCATAATACGATTATGAGACTTGACAAATCGAGATTAGTCTATTCTATATATCTAGAATATATAAAGGTATAATACAATAAAGAAATACAAATCAAATTCAAATATTATCATATGATAATGGAATTAAATACGCAGTATTTACAGAAAAAAGTCTTCGTTTATTGGGAAAGAATCAATATACTTTTAATGTCGAATCGGGATTCACTAAGACAGAAATCAAGCATTGGGTCGAACTCTTCTTTGGTGTTAAGGTAGTAGCTGTGAATAGCCATCGACTACCTGGAAAGGGTAGAAGAATAGGATCTATTCTGGGACATACAATGCATTACAGACGTATGATCATTACCCTTCAACCGGGTTATTCTATTCCACTTCTAGATAGAGAAAAAAACTAAAGGAAAATGAATGAAAAAAGACATAGTTTTGAAGTTATACCCTTTTATTTTATAAGACTCTCTTGCAAAAAAGAGGACGTTTGAAACTTTTAACAGTTGTAATCGTGAGTCAACAAGTGACTCGAACTGTGTGTAAGAAAAGAAGCATTTTTTTTTTTCAAAATGCTATAACTAGATAAGGAAGTTTTCTATAACCTTGAGAAATAAGGTAGTTTTAGTTTATGACTCCGATCAAGAGCGATAAATCCTTGATTTGGGATTGGACACAGAACCTGGATCCATCGTAGAGACGTTCAATAGGATTCTGATGGGAACAATTATACTTTCGTGGAAATCCATCGCCATAAACTTCAATGGGGTAGATATTTTGTTCCGAATTTTTCCGGACCAAACCTCCGACCCCACGATACAATGCTTTTTTTTTATTCATAAATAAAAAAAAAGCATTCGGAATCGCAATGCTACTCACTATACACGTCCAAAGGAATATTCGGAATAATATTCTTCTATAAACCATTCTTGCGCGGGGTCTTACTAACATAACAGGACGACTTCGCTGCACGGGATGGGTCTTCCTCGAAAAGCTAACTCCACCCGACATTTTTATACCCTTTTTGGGTGGTATATCGCCTTAAAAAGTCTAAGAGGGTAGTATAGTATGGGATCTTAGGTAAGAGAATTTGACCTTTGATTTTGATTGAATATACTATGATTCTATATTTTCTGCCTTTACCACGCATTATTGTATGCTCTTCTAGAGGAGTATGTATGCAGGAAGTAAATTCTAGTTGCTTTATTTTGAATCGAATTTAAAATTCGATTAGAAGGATAGAAAGGCCATGAGGATGGGAAAAGCAAAATCAAATCTTTTTAATTAGTTCTCCTTTTTGGCAGTTTGCTTATTTTATTATCCATTCCTTTTTTTTTACAAAATATTTTTTTTTGCAAACTCAAAAATACAATAGTCAATATTCCTTATAATAGATATACTTAATTATATCATAAGAATCTTAAGATATTTTTCGAATAGATAGAAATAGTAAATTTGAATTGAGACACCTATTCTATGACGGATTTAAACTTACCTTCTATTTTCGTGCCTTTAGTAGGCTTAGTATTTCCGGCAATTGCAATGACTTCTTTATTTCTTTATGTGCAGAAAAATAAGATTGTCTAGTATTTTTAGTGTAAGTAATATAATATGGTAGGATATGTGGCTCTTTCTACACACAAATGAAAAACAGCTATGAATGCGGATAAAAACGGCTGTGGGATGGATGCGGATATAGGCTACGAGCATAAATGCATGAATATGCGGAGCCGGGTATAGCGAGTTTTTTTTTAATTGAATCAACAAATATTTTTTGAATAGAAAGTCAATGTATCTAACCTATTATTTCACAGGAGTACTAATTGCTGAAGACGATTTCAGAATAAAAAAAAAGTAAAGTCAAAATTATTTAGCCTATTCTCTCAATTTCAATAGACCACTGCTGGATTTAGTATATCTAATATGAATTGGCGATCAGAACATGTATGGGTAGAACTTCTAAAAGGTTCTCGAAAAAGGGGTAATTTTTTCTGGGCCTGTATTCTTTTTCTAGGTTCACTAGGATTCTTATCGGTTGGGGCTTCCAGTTATCTTGGTAAGAATATTATATCTATACTTCCATCTCAACAAATTCTTTTTTTTCCACAGGGGATCGTGATGTCTTTCTACGGAATTGCAGGCCTATTCATTAGCTCCTACTTGTGGTGTACTATTTTGTGGAATGTAGGTAGTGGTTATGACCGATTCGATAGAAAAGAGGGAATAGTGCGCATTTTTCGTTGGGGATTCCCTGGAATAAAACGTCGCGTCTTCCTTCAATTCCTTATGCGCGATATCCAATCAATTAGAATTCAAGTTAAAGAGGGTCTTTATCCTCGTCGTATCCTTTATATGGAAATCCGGGGCCAGGGGGTCATTCCCTTGACTCGTACTGATGAGAAGTTTTTTACTCCACGAGAAATTGAACAAAAAGCTGCCGAATTGGCCTATTTCTTGCGCGTACCAATTGAAGTATTTTGAGTACCAATTGTATGTATTTTTTTTGAACTGAATTGAATGAAGAAGAATTGGAAGAAGAAAAGCTTTCTCAACATGGGAAAGAAGTCCTTTCGAAATTGGATTTGTTATCGGAAGGGTATTTTTGAGTATTTATCTAAAGGAAGGAACAAATGCGGATAAGAGAAAATTTTTTTTAATTTATTTTGTCCAAGTGAGATATATCGCATACTATTCTTCCATTTTCATTCGAAAGGTCTTTTTTTTTATTCTATTTCACTATTCCACTCCATCTAGATCTAAGAAGGAACCCAATGCAATTAAATTCCACGAATATATAAAAAAGAAGAATAGATACAGGGTATCAAACCTTGCTATAGAGTTTTTGCTTCAAAGAAAAAGAAATATCATATAGAGTCCGGGAATGAAATAGAGTCAGCGAATGAAGCGGGTTCATTAACAACTCAATTTACAGATCAAAAATGAAAAAAAAGAAAGCATTGCCTTCTTTACTATATCTTGTATTTATCGTACTTTTGCCCTGGGGGGTCTCTTTCTCATTTAACAAATGTCTGGAACTTTGGATTAAGAATTGGTGGAATACCAGGCAATCCGAAACTCTCTTAACTGATATTCAAGAGAAAAGGATTCTAGAAAGATTCATAGAATTAGAAGAACTTTCTCTCTTGGACGAGATGATAAAAGAGAAACTAAAGACACATGTACAAAAACCTCCTATAGGAATACACAAGGAAATAATACAATTGGTCAAAATAGATAATGAGGATCATCTCCATATCATTTTGCATTTCTCGACAAATATAATCTGTTTAGCTATTCTAAGTGGTTCTTTTTTTCTGAGTAAAGAAGAACTTGTCATTTTTAATTCTTGGGTTCAGGAATTCTTCTATAACTTAAATGACTCAATAAAAGCTTTTTTTATTCTTTTAGTTACTGATTTTTTTGTTGGATTTCACTCCACCCGCGGTTGGGAACTACTAATTCGTTGGGTCTACAACGATCTTGGATGGGCTCCTAATGAGCTAATTTTCACAATTTTTGTTTGTAGTTTTCCAGTAATTCTAGATACATGTTTGAAATTTTGGGTCTTTTTTTGTTTAAACCGCCTATCTCCTTCGCTTGTAGTCATTTATCATTCAATTAGTGAAGCATAAATTCATTCCATTTCCTGATATTAATCAAATTAGCATCTTTCTTTAGAAAGAAAGCCCTTTTCCATTTTAGCAAAATTCTTTCTTTCTATTTCTACCTGCTTAAGGTATTCATCATTCCAGTATAACTGTTGCAGTAGAATCACAACAAACTCGCGTATAGGGAACTAAATTAATTTAGCTACCTATCTAATTTATTGTAGAAATTCAGAGATCCGCGATTGGACATGGAAAATAGAAATACTTTTTCTTGGGTAAAGGAACAGATGACTCGATCGATTTCTGTATCGATCATGATATACGTAATAACTCGGACATCCATTTCAAATGCATATCCCATTTTTGCGCAGCAGGGTTATGAAAACCCACGAGAAGCAACTGGACGAATTGTATGTGCCAATTGCCATTTAGCTAGCAAGCCCGTGGATATTGAAGTTCCCCAAGCTGTGCTTCCCGATACTGTATTTGAAGCAGTTCTTCGAATTCCTTATGATATGCAAATGAAACAAGTTCTTGCTAATGGAAAAAAGGGAGGGTTGAATGTGGGTGCTGTTCTTATTTTGCCTGAGGGATTCGAATTAGCGCCGCCCGACCGTATTTCCCCTGAATTGAAAGAAAAGATAGGAAATCTATCTTTTCAGAGTTATCGTCCCGATAAAAAAAATATTCTTGTGATAGGCCCTGTTCCCGGTAAGAAATATAGTGAAATTGTCTTTCCCATTCTTTCCCCTGATCCTGCTACGAAGAAAGATGCTCATTTCTTAAAATATCCCATATATGTAGGGGGAAACCGAGGAAGAGGACAGATCTATCCTGATGGTAGCAAGAGTAACAATACGGTCTATAATGCTA